CATAATATCATTATACTCATCAATCAAATTCCTCCTATCTTTTTTTTTTTTTCTTTGATAAAGGGGTATTTTCATGGGTTTGCCTTGGTATCGTGTTCATACCGTCGTATTGAATGATCCCGGTCGGTTGCTTGCTGTCCATATAATGCATACAGCTCTAGTTTCTGGGTGGGCTGGTTCAATGGCTCTATACGAATTAGCCGTTTTTGATCCCTCTGACCCCGTTCTTGATCCAATGTGGAGACAGGGTATGTTTGTTATACCCTTCATGACTCGTTTAGGAATAACCAATTCATGGGGAGGTTGGAGTATCACAGGAGGAACTGTAACAAATCCGGGTATTTGGAGTTACGAGGGTGTGGCCGGGGCGCATATTGTGTTTTCTGGTTTGTGCTTTTTGGCAGCTATCTGGCATTGGGTGTATTGGGATCTAGAAATATTCCGTGATGAACGTACAGGAAAACCTTCTTTGGATTTGCCCAAGATTTTTGGAATTCATTTATTTCTATCAGGGTTAGCTTGCTTTGGGTTTGGTGCATTTCATGTAACGGGCTTGTATGGTCCTGGAATATGGGTGTCCGATCCTTACGGACTAACTGGAAAAGTACAATCTGTAAGTCCTGCGTGGGGCGTAGAAGGTTTTGATCCTTTTGTTCCGGGAGGCATAGCCTCTCATCATATTGCAGCAGGGACATTGGGCATATTAGCAGGCCTATTTCATCTTAGTGTTCGTCCGCCCCAACGCCTATACAAAGGGTTGCGTATGGGTAATATTGAAACTGTTCTTTCCAGTAGTATCGCTGCTGTCTTTTTTGCGGCTTTTGTTGTTGCCGGAACTATGTGGTATGGTTCGGCAACTACCCCCATCGAATTATTCGGTCCCACCCGTTATCAATGGGATCAGGGATACTTCCAGCAAGAAATCTATCGAAGGGTTGGTGCCGGACTAGCTGAAAATCAGAGTTTATCAGAAGCCTGGTCTAAAATTCCTGAAAAATTAGCTTTTTATGATTACATCGGCAATAATCCCGCAAAGGGGGGATTATTCAGAGCGGGCTCAATGGATAACGGGGACGGAATAGCTGTTGGATGGTTAGGGCACCCTATCTTTAGAGATAAAGAGGGGCGTGAGCTTTTTGTACGTCGTATGCCTACTTTTTTTGAAACATTTCCGGTAGTTTTGGTAGATGGAGACGGAATTGTGAGAGCCGATGTTCCTTTTCGAAGGGCGGAATCGAAGTATAGTGTTGAGCAAGTAGGGGTAACTGTTGAGTTCTATGGTGGCGAACTTAACGGAGTCAGTTATAGTGATCCTGCAACTGTGAAAAAATATGCTAGACGCGCTCAATTAGGTGAAATTTTTGAATTAGATCGTGCTACTTTGAAATCTGATGGTGTTTTTCGTAGTAGTCCGAGGGGTTGGTTCACTTTTGGGCATGCTTCGTTTGCTTTGCTCTTCTTTTTCGGACACATTTGGCATGGTGCTAGAACCTTGTTCAGAGATGTTTTTGCGGGGATTGATCCAGATTTGGATGCTCAAGTAGAATTTGGAGCATTCCAAAAACTTGGGGATCCAACTACAAGGAGACAGGTAATCTGATAAACATTGATCTGATATGGTATCTTTCGCTTCTATTGGATTTTTTTTGATTTCACTTTCTACATAGATTACCAGATCAATTTTGCTGGATTTAAATCGCCCTTTTCTTTGACTCTTGTCTTTATCTGGGAGATGCTCCCAAATGAACAGGTGTGGAAGCTATAATTGTAAACCACGATCGAATTTATGGAAGCATTGGTTTATACATTCCTCTTAGTCTCGACTCTAGGAATCATTTTTTTCGCTATCTTTTTTCGAGAACCGCCTAAGGTTCCGACTAAAAAATGATTTTTGATTATCTCAATTATAGTTAAAGTATAATGTTACTTTATAAATACTAATGAATTAATGCATTAAAGTCAAGTAATGAGCCGCCCAACACGGGCGGCTCATTACTTGACTTCAATTAGTCCCCATGTTCTTCAAATGGATCTCTTAGTTGTTGAGAGGGTTGCCCAAAAGCGGTATATAAGGCGTACCCGGTAAAACTTACAAGTAAACCAGATATAAAGATGGCGACTAGGGTTGCTATTTCCATTATTATAAAATTTCAAGACCACAATGGATCTATGATAAGATCGGTTATTTACAACGGTATGATTTACAAAGTCAATAAAATTCAATCAATGCAATAGGATTTATGGCTACACAAACCGTTGAGAATAATTCGAGATCTGGTCCAAGACCAAGACAGACTGGTCTAGGAAGTTTATTGAAACCGTTGAATTCGGAATATGGTAAAGTAGCGCCCGGATGGGGAACTACCCCGTTGATGGGTGTCGCAATGGCTCTCTTCGCGGTATTCCTATCTATTATTTTGGAGATTTATAACTCTTCCGTTTTACTGGATGGAATTTCAATGAATTAGGTTCATAGGAATTGCGAAGTACTGTCTTTTCAATCCAAAGTGAATCACTTAGGACTAGGATTTTTAGGTCATTCCGGCAGTTTGACCGTGAAATTCCTTTGTTTCGGTATTTCCGGAATATGAGTGTGTGACTTGTTATAATTGATCCTATTGATAGTACAGAGAATGGGTCTGTCATCTTGAGAGAGATGGGTTTTGCCTCGTCGGATATTCATTCTAGTATCTGGAGCACGGAATATATGGAATGAAATAGATCAAGAAAAGAAATATTTAAACTATGATTCATACCTACTATTCAGTCAGACCTCGCGACCGGACTCAAAAAATTTCAAAGATTTATTTTCTAATTTCTAATTATTCTTAAATTTTTTGTTTGCTTATTTTGACCAACGGACAAATGTTTCTATGGATTTAGAGTCATTTCATCTATTCATTGAATAAGTGATGATCAAAAGGTTTTTACTCAGATAACCCTTGGGCTTAGCTTAGGGACTTTATTCAATCATCGTGGTTCTAGTATGAATCTTAGGTTTCAATCGAATCATAGGGTCTCAACAAGAGAATTCCTAGCAATTAGAAACAAAAAGAAATCCACATTATACAAAAAATTAAAATTGAGAGACCGAGAAAATTCAAGAGGCCCGTAATGATCAACATAAAAACGAATGAAATGAGCTGACTTGATATTTTGGCATTGTCATCACTAAAGAAGAGCTTCGGTTTTTTTTGCACTTCGTCGTATTTTCAGAGAAGGTTGGATGGAGTACTAAGAAGAAGTTTCAAATTTCCTATTACATATCCGTTGCAACCAGTATTGGGGTGTTTTTGCTTGAGCTGTACGAGATGAAAGTCTCATATACGGTTCTCAGAGGGGGAGTTCCCTTGGTTTACCTATCTCAATAAAGTATATGATTGGTTCGAAGAGCGTCTCGAAATTCAGGCGATTGCAGATGATATAACTAGTAA